TGACTTCTGGTTCCGGCGAACGAATAATCATTGAGTCCTCCTCTTTCCGGACAACACATATAAAGAGACCTGCCAACAGCCAAGAAATTGGCGAACCTACGAGAGATTCGAATGAATTTATCTCCCATATATATATATATATATATTTTTTTCTTTAGTTATTCACTAGAGCAATTATGATCTGGAAGTCGCTCCGGGGCAAGTGTTCGGATCTATTATGACATAGCCGCGAGGCGCTCAACGGACCTTCTTAGGTTTTGAATTGACGCAAAAACAATTGTTGTGCAATCGAGTGTATTCATATCTCAATTTTAAGTTAAGTTCCTAAATCGAATGACTTAAAATTTCATGTCTTACATATTATATTAATCTCTTCCCAATCGCGCGAGTAGTTATTACTAAGAGACATACCGGTATCTATATTGAGTCATTCGAGGATCTCTTTTATTAGTTTTCGTTTTATTTTAATAGCAGAAAAAAATTCTCTACTGTTGTCCCTACGAAATACCGGAAGAACGAGCGAAGAACGAGCTTAGAAGGGGATATAATGAAATTATTTGATTGATTCTTCCCAGAGGAGTGCTCCATGTTATTTAATGGAATAAGGTCAACAAACAAATTATAACAAATAGAAAAAAAATTCTAAATCATAATAATATAATATTCTATAGTGTCTATAGTATTTAGTGCTCTTATTCGAAACGCCGCGTGATCTTCAACCAATTATGCGCTTCAATATAATTACCAGGAGTAAGTGCTATAGCTTGTTTCCAATACTCAGCGGCTTGATCGAACCAAGCCTCCGCAATTTCAGAATCTCCCTGTTGAATGGCCTGTTCTCCCCGGTCGGAATAGGCGGGTAAATTCCTTCCCTTAGAACCGTACTTGAGAGTTTCCTACCTCATACGGCTCAGCAGTCCCTTTTTTGGCGCCCTGTTTTAGTTTTTATATACCATACCGCGGATATCTTATATCTAATTGAATGAGATTTCTCATAGATCTATCCCGGTTTCGTTTCGGGTTAACAAAAGTAGGTTAATTACATGAGTTTCAAATTTGAATTTTGATTAATATTAATAATCAAGTTTCGTTTTATCTTTTCTCCCACCTTCAGAAGAGTAAAGCATAGGGATTTCCCCTATCGTTAGAATTTTCTGCAAAGGTAACTATCTCGGTTTCATATCGAAATTTATATAGAATCTTTGAAAAAGCCTTTCGAAAGAAAAGACTTACTATCTTTGGGATCTGATGCTACACCGCTGCTCAATACCTTAGTGGATCGACTCTATTACATAAGTGGATTCCTAACCTTATTTCATATTAACATAAGTAAGCAGTTTTTATTGTATCGGCCCAAAACCTCGTTAATTGATCTTTACGGTGCTTCCTCTATCAATTAGATCCTTTATCCATAGAATAAAGTATCTAGGCATATCTTTTTCTTCATATTTTGACTTCTATGAAGTTTTTTTCTATTGCTACAGCTGATAAAAATCGTTGTTTTGGACGATTTATATGTAGAAAGCCTATTTGTTTCTAGTATTTAATAGTGGATTTTATCTTTCTTTTCTTTCTATAGTAGAGAGAGTCGCACGTAATGACAGATCACGGCCATATTATTAAAAGCTTGCGGTAAGAACGGATTTCGTTCGAGTGCCCGAAAATAATATTCCAAAGCTTTTGTATGTTCTCCGTTACTTGTGTGGATAAGGCCTATGTTATAGAGTATATAACTTCGATCATAAGGATCGATTTCTAGCCGCATAGCTTCATAATAATTCTGTAAAGCTTCCGCATAATTTCCTTCGGATTGAGCCGACATCCGTTACGGTCGTCATTCGATTTAAAAAATCTCCGTTCCAGAACCATACGTGAGATTTTCATCTCATACGGCTCCTCCCTTGATTGTGCATAATGAGAATAATACATAGAATAAAAAAAAAGATTGAAAGATTCTCATTCTGAACCGAGCGGGGCTAGTGTTTTTGCAAGAAATCTCTAGCCAACCTTCCTGCAAAAGATCTTTTCTTACCAGCAAACGGTTGGTACTAGATAGAAAAGAAAAAGAAGCGGTAACTCCAACAATTTCTTTGTCCCTAACGCCCTTTAATTTCCAGGAATTAGTCACTTCAACAGTCTTCGATGGTTATACGGGTATCCAAAGTACGAACGAGATGGATTTTTGCTGTCCCAACCATTCTTGTTCGTCCCAATCTAGATAAGGAAAGGGGGGAAATTTATAACAAAGTTTTCGTGTTGTTGATTCCGAAGTGTAGTGCTTCTTCCCCTATGCCCCCCATTGGTATTAGTGGAGTCGGATTGACCTGTAATACAGAACCTATAGGTGTAACCTTTCGCTCAATACTAGAATCGACTCGACAATTGAAGCATCCGAGGCTGCATTAATCGGGGATACACGACAGAAGGGATTGTTCTATTTCCAAACTTCACCTTCAATAAGCGTAGATTTATTTCACCTCTTTCTTTCTATCCCGGATCA